GCTCGTATAGCTTATTTTTAAAGCATAGCGCTGAAAACGCTAAGATGAACCCTAAAAAGTTCTACAGGCATAAAGGTTTGGTCCTAGCCTTATTGTCAGCTGTTACTCAACTTACACATGCAAGTATCCGCCCACCCGTGAGAACGCCCTTTACACCTTTCTTAGGATAAGGAGCTGGTATCAGGCACAGAACATCTTGCCCATAACACCTAGCTACGCCACGCCCTCAAGGGTATTCAGCAGTGATAAACATTGTTAATAAGCGCCAGCTTGACCCAGTTAGAGTTAAACAGAGCCGGCCAACCCGGTGCCAGCCGCCGCGGCTATACCGTCGGGCCCAAGTTGACAAGTATCGGCGTTAAGCGTGTTTAAAGTGCCCCTACAAATTAGAGTTAAACTTCAACCAAGTTGTGACACACTTGTTATTAAGAAACCCAAAAACGAAAGTTACTCTAACCAAACCACTTGAATCCACGACAGCTAGGACACAAACTGGGATTAGGTACCCCACTATGCCTAGCCGTAAAACATTTATTCACATTCTTAGCCGCCAGGGAATTACGAGCCCAAGCTTAAAACCCAAAGGACTTGACGGTGTCCCACCCACCTAGAGGAGCCTGTTCTATAATCGATTCTCCCCGATAGACCTCACCACTTCTAGCCTACTCAGCCTGTATACCTCCGTCGTAAGCTTACCATATGAACGTTTGAATTAGTGAGCCAAAAGATTTAATCATCAATACGTCAGGTCAAGGTGCAGCTCACGAAGCGGGAAGCAATGGGCTACAGTTTCTAACTTAGAACAAACGAAAGACTACATGAAACACAGTCATGAAGGCGGATTTAGTAGTAAAAAGAAAATAGAGAGTTCTTTTTAATCAGGCGCTGGGACGCGTACACACCGCCCGTCACCCTCTTCAAACGCAACTGTCATGTCAATAACACCATTTTGCACAACAGAAGAGGTAAGTCGTAACACGGTAAGCGTACTGGAAAGTGCGCTTGGACTAACAAAATGTAGCTTAATATAAAGCACCCCGCTTACACCGAGAACATGTCTGTTTAACTCAGATCATTTTGAGCCTAAAATCTGGCCCAACTTCACAACCAATGCAATCAAACTACTTTATTTTATAAAATAAAACATTTTTAACATTTAGTAAAGGCGATTAAAAAATGTCTAGGAGCCCTAAAAACAGTACCGCAAGGGAAAGATGAAATAAAAATGAAATAACTTTAAAGCACTAAAAAGCAGAGATTCAACCTCGTACCTTTTGCATCATGGTCTAGCTAGTCCAACCAAGCAAAAAGCAATTTAAGTTTGACCCCCCGAAACTAAGCGAGCTACTTCAAAACAGCCTTAAAGGGCCAACCCGTCTCTGTTGCAAAAGAGTGGGAAGATTTTCAAGTAGAGGTGATAGACCTACCGAGCTTAGAGATAGCTGGTTATTTAGGAAAAGGATCTAAGTCCTACCTTAAGTTCCACAGTAACTACCATTACATCAATGAACTTAAGAGCTATTCAAATAAGGTACAGCGTATTTGAAACAGGATACAACCTAAACCACAGGGTAATGTAATATACACTGTGACCAAGTGGGCCTAAGAGCAGCCACCTTTCAAAAAGCGTTAAAGCTTAGTCACTAATTTTCTTAAATTCCAATAATTTATCAAAACCCTTTTTTAGTACTAAATGACTCCATAACCTTATGGAAAACCATATGCTAGAACTAGTAACAAGAAGAAGACCTTCTCCAAAATACAAGTGTGAGCCGAAATGAACAACTCACCGGCATTTAACGTAAATGAGCCCACAGTAGCAACCAAACAAGAAAACCCTACTCATTTCTACGTCAACCTTACACCAGTGTATTTCTGGAAAGATTAAAAGAAGAGGAAGGAACTCGGCAAATTATTAACTCCGCCTGTTTACCAAAAACATCGCCTCTTGACAAAATATAAGAGGTCCAGCCTGCCCAGTGACAAAGTTAAACGGCCGCGGTACCCTAACCGTGCGAAGGTAGCGCAATCACTTGTTCTTTAAATAAGGACTAGTATGAACGGCATCACGAGAGTTATACTGTCTCCCTCTTTCAATCAGTGAAACTGACCTCCCCGTGAAGAGGCGGGGATATAATTATAAGACGAGAAGACCCCATGGAGCTTTAAACTCAGTATCAATTACCTAATTATACACCATTTTAACCTGGTAAATATGACCACTAGTTTTCGGTTGGGGTGACCGCGGAGTAAAATAAAACCTCCACGATGAAAGGACCAATCCTCCTAATCAAAGAGCCACAGCTCAAAGAATCAATAAATTGACATAATTGATCCAATTAATTTTGATCAACGAACCAAGTTACCCTGGGGATAACAGCGCAATCCACTTCAAGAGCTCCTATCGACAAGTGGGTTTACGACCTCGATGTTGGATCAGGGTATCCCAGTGGTGCAGCCGCTACTAAAGGTTCGTTTGTTCAACGATTAAAACCCTACGTGATCTGAGTTCAGACCGGAGTAATCCAGGTCGGTTTCTATCTATAAAGAGTTTTTCCCAGTACGAAAGGACCGGAGCAACATGGCCAATATTACTAACAAGCCATACCTGTATATTAATGACTACAACTTAATTAACATCAGTCTACTATATTTCTCAAGATAAGAAATGTTAGCGTGGCAGAGCCTGGCTATGCAAAAGATCTAAGCCCTTTCCTCAGGGGTTCAAATCCCCTCGTTAACTATTCGTGACACAAATTATTATCCACACACTCCCACTGTTCTTTATTATCCCAATTCTTCTTGCTGTTGCCTTCCTTACTTTAATTGAGCGCAAAGTACTAGGCTATATACAACATCGCAAAGGGCCAAATATTGTTGGCCCATTTGGCCTCCTTCAACCAATTGCAGACGGAGTAAAACTGTTTATTAAAGAACCCATTCGACCATCAACATCGTCACAAATTCTCTTTTTACTAGCACCAACTATAGCCTTAGCACTGGCAATAGTTATATGAACCCCATTCCCCATACCAACTGCATTTTCAGATATAAACCTAGGAATTCTATTTATCCTAGCTATCTCTAGCCTCATTGTATATACAATTTTAGGGTCAGGGTGGGCATCAAATTCTAAATATGCTCTTATTGGGGCCCTACGAGCAGTAGCACAAACAATTTCTTATGAAGTAACTCTTGCTTTAATTGTTCTTTGTGCTATCTTCATAGTTGGCGGATTTACTCTATCAAATTTTATTTTATCACAGCAAAACACCTGACTCCTCATCCCAATTTGACCTATAGCTGCTATATGATACGTCTCTACACTTGCCGAAACAAATCGAGCCCCATTCGACCTTACTGAAGGAGAATCAGAGCTAGTCTCAGGATTTAACGTAGAATACGCAGGAGGTCCATTCGCCTTGTTTTTTCTAGCAGAATATGCCAACATTCTCATGATAAACACCTTAACAACAATTTTATTCCTAGCATCATCAATTTTTTTCTTTATAACACCATCCCTTATATTTAAATCAGCAATTCTCTCAATATTCTTCTTATGAGTTCGAGCCTCATACCCACGATTTCGCTATGATCAACTTATACACTTAGTATGAAAAAATTTTCTCCCACTAACCTTAGCTATAACAATCTGACAAATTTCCCTACCAATTTCCACCCTTATAATCCCACCAACAGCCTAGGAAGCGTGCCCGAAAGCTAAGGACCTCCTTGATAGGGAGGCTTATAGGGGTTCAAACCCCCTCACTTCCTTAGAGAGACAGGAATTGAACCTGCACCTGAGAGATCAAAACCCTCCGTACTCCCAATATACCACTCTCTAGTAAAGTCAGCTAATTAAGCTTTTGGGCCCATACCCCAAAAATGTTGGTTAAACCCCTTCCTTTACTATATGTCACCTCTTGCCTTATTTATTTTTCTTTCAAGTTTAGCTACAGGCACAACTATTACTCTTGCCAGTTATCATTGAGTTTTAGCATGAATTGGCTTAGAGATTAACACCCTAGCAATTATTCCAATAATAACCAAAATCCCACATCCACGAGCCATTGAAGCAGCAACTAAATATTTCCTAACCCAAGCAGCGGCCTCCGCTCTAATCTTATTTTCTACTATAGTAAATACATGAGCCTTCGGTGAATGAGACATTCAACATATATCAACAACAATTTCTATCCCAATTACCATTGCCATCTGTATAAAATTAGGACTAGCCCCGCTTCATTTTTGAATACCAGAAGTCCTTCAAGGTATTTCCCTATCCACTGGTCTAATCTTATCTACTTGACAAAAAATTGCCCCAATGGCCCTACTAATTCAAATCTCAAAATCAACAGACCTGTCATTACTAGTAACAATAGGCCTCTTATCAATTATTATTGGGGGTTGGGGCGGTATTAATCAAACCCAATTACGAAAACTTATAGCATTTTCATCAATCGGACATCTAGGATGAATAATTATTATTCTTAAGTTTAATCCACATCTTACATTATTTAACTTTATCCTTTATATCATCATAACATCAGCTATATTTATGACCCTTCTATCTATAAACACAACAAAAATATCACAACTATCTACATCGTGAGCCAAAACCCCAGCCCTTACTATAATTTCTATACTAACCCTACTCTCACTAGGCGGCCTACCCCCCCTCACAGGATTTGCCCCAAAATTTATTATTACCCTTGAACTAATCAAACAAAATTCCCCAATTTTAGCCAGCATAATACTCTTAACCTCACTTCTGGCCTTATACTTCTATGTTCGAATAACATACGTTATAGCCCTAACTCTTGCCCCAAACACCTCCTCATCAAAAACCATTTGACGATCCAACCTAAATAAATCCCCAACCGTAGCTATTCTTAACACACTAGCCCTCCTCCTCCTCCCAATTACATCAACAATTATTATTCTTCTATAGAAACTTAGGATAACCAGACCAAGAGCCTTCAAAAGCCCTAAGTAGAAGTTAAACTCTTCTAGTTTCTGTAAGACTTGCAGGATACTAACCCACATCTCCTAAATGCAACTCAGGAACTTTAATTAAGATAAAAGCCTTACAATATTCTAGAAAGACGGGCCTTGATCCCGTAACATTTTAGTTAACAGCTAAACGCTCAATCCAGCGAGCTTCATTCTACTTCTCCCGGTTTTTAAAAACGGGAGAAGCCCCGGCAGAATTTACTCTGCTTCTTGAGGTTTGCAACCACACGTGCTGACACCCCAGGGCCTGGTAAAGGGAGGGCTCAAACCTCCGTATTCGGGTCTACAATCCGCCGCCTACTCGGCCACTTTACCTGTGATAATCACCCGCTGACTCTTTTCAACTAACCACAAGGATATTGGTACCTTGTATCTCATTTTTGGCGCCTGGGCTGGAATAGTAGGTACGGCTCTGAGCCTTCTCATTCGTGCCGAACTAAGCCAACCAGGAGCACTCCTAGGTGATGACCAAATTTATAATGTTATCGTTACTGCTCACGCCTTCGTAATAATTTTCTTCATAGTTATACCCGTTATAATTGGTGGTTTTGGAAATTGACTTGTTCCCCTAATAATTGGAGCCCCAGACATAGCCTTCCCACGAATAAATAACATAAGCTTTTGACTTCTACCACCATCCTTTCTTCTTCTTTTGGCCTCATCAGCTGTAGAAGCCGGAGCCGGAACCGGCTGAACTGTCTACCCACCATTAGCCGGCAACCTGGCCCACGCCGGACCATCAGTTGATCTAACTATTTTTTCACTCCACCTGGCAGGGGTCTCTTCAATTCTTGGGGCAATTAATTTTATTACAACCATTTTAAATATAAAACCCCCATCAGTAACCCAATACCAAACACCCCTGTTCGTCTGATCCGTTTTAATTACAGCTGTCCTTCTTCTTCTTTCACTCCCAGTTCTGGCAGCAGGAATTACAATACTGCTGACAGATCGAAACCTAAACACAACATTTTTTGACCCTGCTGGCGGTGGCGATCCAATCTTATATCAACACCTATTCTGATTCTTCGGACACCCAGAGGTCTACATTCTTATTCTCCCTGGTTTTGGTATTATCTCCCATGTAGTTGCTTATTACTCAAGCAAGAAAGAACCATTCGGCTATATAGGAATAGTCTGAGCCATAATGTCAATTGGCCTATTAGGCTTTATTGTTTGAGCCCACCACATATTTACGACAGATCTTAATGTTGATACTCGAGCCTACTTTACATCTGCCACAATAATTATTGCCATTCCAACTGGAGTTAAAGTATTTAGCTGACTTGCCACAATACACGGGGGAATTATTAAATGAGAAGCCCCAATACTTTGAGCCCTCGGCTTTATTTTCCTTTTTACTGTTGGAGGTCTGACTGGAATTGTCCTGGCCAACTCGTCTATTGACATTGTTCTTCATGACACATACTACGTAGTAGCCCACTTCCATTATGTTTTATCAATGGGAGCAGTATTTGCTATTATGGCGGGATTTGTACACTGATTTCCCCTATTCACAGGCTACACCCTTCACAGCTCATGAACAAAAATCCACTTCGGCGTAATATTTGTTGGGGTAAATTTAACATTCTTCCCACAACATTTCCTTGGCCTCGCCGGAATGCCACGACGTTACTCAGATTACCCAGACGCCTATACCCTGTGAAACACTGTTTCATCAATTGGGTCACTAATTTCCCTGGTTGCAGTAGTTTTAATAATGTTTATTATCTGGGAAGCTTTCTCATCAAAACAACAATTTGTTAATGCAGAACTTACATCAACAAACGTCGAGTGACTTCTCGGGTTCCCCCCACACTACCATACATTTGAAGAATCTACATTTTCAATTAAAATTAACCGAGAAAGGAGGGAATCGAACCCCCATACCCTGGTTTCAAGCCAGACACATATCCTCTCTGTCACTTTCTTTGAGATGCTAGTTAAATTATAACAATACCTTGTCAAGGCATAATTACAAGTTAAACCCTTGTGTATCTCTTTATGGCACACCCCACGCAACTCGGCTTTCAAGACGCAGCTTCTCCAATTATAGAAGAACTCTTACACTTTCACGACCACACCCTGATAGCTGTCTTTTTAATTAGCACCCTAGTCTTATACATCATTACCTCCCTTATAACCACTAAACTTTCTAGCACTAACACCATTGATGCCCAAGAAATTGAAATGGTGTGAACCATTATACCAGCAATTATCCTCATTGTAATTGCCCTCCCATCGCTTCGCATTCTTTACCTTATAGATGAGATTAGCAACCCAGATATCACTATCAAGGCAATTGGCCATCAGTGATATTGAAGCTACGAATACTCAGACTTTGCAAACTTAAATTTTGACTCTTACATAACCCCAACTAATGATCTTTCACCTGGGCAATTTCGTTTACTGGAAGTAGACAACCGTATAATTACCCCAATCGGCATAGCAACACGAACTATTATTACAGCAGATGATGTACTTCACTCATGAGCTGTCCCATCCCTCGGTGTTAAAACAGACGCTATTCCAGGACGCCTAAACCAAGCCTCTTTTCTTATCTCACGGCCAGGACTTTATTATGGACAGTGCTCAGAAATTTGTGGAGCTAATCATAGTTTCATACCTATTGTTGTAGAAGCTCTTCCTGTTCCAAATTTTCTAAATTGATCATCAATTTCACAAGATTCTTCATTAAGAAGCTATAGGACAGCAACAGCCTTTTAAGCTGTAGAAAGGTGATTCCAACCACCCTTAATGGATGCCCCAATTAATTCCAGACCCATGGTTTTTTATTTTTCTATCTTCATGATTTATCCTCATCTCACTAGCCCCACGAAAAATTCTCAAACATAGTATCTTAAATGACCCAACACCCTCAACTACAAAAACCTCAACTAACAACTGAACCTGACCATGATCTTAAATCTATTTAGCCAATTTTCATCCCCATCTCTCTTAGGAATCCCCTTAATCCTAATTGCTATACTAACCCCATGGTTACTATTTCCTACCCCATCAGATCGGTGATTATCAAACCGCCTTATCTCCACCCAGTCATGATTTTTAAAAACATTTACTAAGCAAATCTTCATGCCCCTAAATGTGCCTGGACACAAGTGAGCCTTCCTATTAACCTCCCTCATAATCTTTCTCCTAGGGATAAATCTCATAGGACTTCTCCCCTACACATTTACACCTACTACACAACTCTCTATGAATTTAGGCCTAGCCGTTCCACTCTGACTGGCAACAGTAGCTATTGGATTCCGAAACCAGCTTACAGCCTCACTAGGTCATCTTCTTCCAGAAGGCACCCCAACATTACTCATTCCAATTCTAATTATCATCGAGACTATTAGCCTGTTTATTCGCCCACTAGCCCTAGGAGTCCGACTAACAGCCAACCTTACAGCAGGACACCTCCTTATTCAACTCATTTCTATGGCTACCATAGCAATAACTTCAACTTCCCTAATTGTTGTTTCACTTACATTCACAACACTACTTCTCCTGACCATTCTAGAAATTGCTGTAGCAATAATTCAAGCCTACGTCTTTGTACTTCTTTTAAGCCTCTACCTTCAAGAAAATACTTATGGCCCACCAAGCACATGCATTCCACATAGTCGACCCAAGCCCATGACCCCTCACAGGAGCGGCTGCCGCCTTTTTACTCACATCTGGACTCGCCATATGATTCCACTTTAATACTATAATTTTAATATCAATAGGTCTTGCACTTATACTTCTTACTATGTATCAATGATGACGTGACGTAGTGCGAGAGGGTACCTTCCAAGGTCACCACACCCCCCCCGTTCAAAAGGGCCTTCGATATGGAATAATTCTATTTATTACCTCTGAGGTATTCTTTTTCATTGGGTTCTTCTGAGCCTTTTATAATGCTAGCCTATCCCCAACCCCAGACATTGGCGAATGCTGACCACCAACAGGTATTACCCCACTCAACCCGTTTGAGGTCCCACTCCTAAACACAGCCGTTCTATTGGCTTCTGGTGTCTCAGTAACGTGAGCTCACCACAGCATTATACAAGGAGACCGCAAAGGAGCAATCCAAGCCCTAGCTTTAACAATCCTCCTTGGACTTTATTTTACCATTTTACAAGCCATAGAATACTATGAGGCCCCCTTTACAATTGCTGACGGAATTTATGGATCCACATTTTTTGTAGCCACAGGATTCCACGGCCTTCACGTTATTATCGGCACCCTTTTTCTTCTAACCTGCCTACTACGCCAAATTAACTTCCACTTTACATCCCAACACCACTTCGGCTTCGAAGCCGCAGCCTGATATTGACATTTCGTAGACGTTGTCTGACTCTTCCTGTATGTCTCAATCTACTGATGAGGCTCATATTTTCTTAGTATAATAGTACAGGTGGCTTCCAACCACCTAGTCCTGGTTTAACCCCGGGAGAAAATAATGCTACCTTATATAATTATAGCCCTAGCCCTTTCAATTATTTTAGCAGCTGTCAGTTTCTGACTGCCAACCATAAGCCCAGACACAGAAAAGCTTTCCCCATACGAATGCGGCTTTGACCCCCTTGGCTCAGCTCGACTTCCATACTCTATGCGATTTTTTCTAGTCGCCATTTTGTTTCTTCTATTTGACCTAGAGATTGCCCTTCTTCTTCCATCTCCATGAGCAACCCAACTTTTATCACCATCATCAACAATCTTCTGAGCCTTTATCATCATTATTCTTCTCACCATTGGTCTAATCTACGAATGACTTCAAGGTGGCCTAGAGTGAGCAGAATGACTGGCTAGTCTAAATTAAGACAGTTGATTTCGGCTCAACTAATTATGGTTTAACCCCATAGCCACTCTGCAATGACATTCATTTTAATTACCACCTTCTTTATTGCCCTCATGGGTCTTGCCTTTCATCGAATCCATCTTCTCTCGGCCCTCCTATGCCTAGAAGCCATAATACTCACCATTTTTATAGGCTTAGCCCTATGACCTAATAATTTGTCATCCTCTATACTTATAAGCCCATTAATTATGCTAACGCTATCAGCCTGTGAGGCAGCCATGGGCTTATCACTAATAATCGCTACAGCTCGTTCACATGGCAACGACAACCTTAAAACCTTTCACCTCTTACGATGCTAATACTTATCCTGGCCTGATCTACCATTCTTCTAACCTCCCTTCTTGCCCCAAAAAATCTTGTATGAACTCTATCCACCTCACAAGGGTTTGTAATTTCATTTTTTTCAATTGCCTGATTTTTCCTTCAAGGCTTTAACTTTTCAGATAATCTATTCTTAATTGACTCGCTATCTGGCCCCCTGGCTATTTTAACATGTTGACTCTTCCCCCTAACTCTCTTAGCAAGCCAAAGCAAGCTTTCTAAAGAACCTGTATCACGACAACGTATATACATTGCTAACGCCACCTTTCTTCAACTAACAACATTACTAGCATTTACTGCATCAGATTTAATGTTGTTTTTTATCTTCTTTGAAGCCTCCCTTATTCCAACAATAATTATTATCACCCGCTGAGGTGCACAAGAACGCCGCCTAGAAGCCGGAATATATCTAGCCTTCTATACAATAATTGGGGCCGTCCCATTATTAATTTTCTTAATAAATTTCTACTCATATGCTGGCTCTCTTTCATCACCACTAATCTTCTCAATCCCACCACAAGACATTCAATCCTATAGCGGACTATTCTGAGCAACATGTAATTTAGCATTTCTCGTCAAAATACCAATATACTGCTTACATCTCTGATTACCAAAAGCACACGTCGAAGCCCCCATTGCAGGCTCAATAGTACTGGCTGGAACCCTACTAAAACTAGGAGGGTACGGAATTATACGTCTCTCAATCCTCCTACCAGAAGTCTCCGTCTCTAACACCATTATCTTTATACTTATTGCCATATTTGGGATCTTAACCACTGCCGCCCTTTGCATACGTCAAACAGACTTAAAATCACTTATTGCTATGTCCTCCGTTAGTCACATGAACCTAGTAATTGCCGCCACTCTCATTCACACCCCATGAAGCTACGCAGGGGCCATAACAATAATAATTGCCCATGGTTTAACATCGTCTGCCCTATTTTGCCTAGCCAACACAATATATGAACGAACTAACAGCCGTACAATAATTCTCCTACGAGGAGCATTACTAATCTTTCCACTTACAGGCCTATGATGACTTACAATCCTATTATTTAATATAGCTCTTCCCCCATCAGTCAACTTTGCAGGAGAAATGCTTATTATAATAGCCGTCTACAACTGATCACCCTATGCCTTCATCTTCGTTGCCGTAAACCTTATTCTCACCACTGCCTATACACTATATACCCTATGATCGACCCAACGAGGCCCAACACCAACTCATCTAAAAACTTTATTTCCCTTTCAAATCCGCGAACACATACTCCTTTTCCTCCACACTGCACCAGCACTCATATTTATCCTAAACCCTGAACTCATCTTCTGCTGTGAACATAGTTTAACTAAAATCCTAGGTTGTGGTCCTAGAAATGAAGACTAATGCCCTTCTGTTCACCGAGCCTGTCTGGGAAAGCGAGAACTGCTAATTCCTCGTAACCATGGTTCAATTCCATGGCCTGCTCGAAACTTTTATACTTGACACCATCAAATAAAAGTCATGGACCTCCTTCTGGTCACCTCCTCATGCCTTATCTTAACTATTATTGCAATTTCATCTCCATTACTAACTACCACATCACCAAAATTTCACTTATATACCAAGACCGCAGTAAAAACAGCTTTCCTTATTTCATCTGTTCCGCTAATTTTCTTTGCTAGTCAAGAACTAGAAGCCGTCACAATTACATGACACTGACTCACCATTGGCCCATCAGACATCAATATTTCCCTACAATTTGATGCCTACTCTATTATCTTTACACCAATTGCCCTATTTGTCACCTGAAACATTCTTGAATTCTCAATTTGATATATACACTCAGACCCTAAAATCAACACATTTTTCAAATACCTTTTAATCTTTCTTCTAGCAATAATTATCCTAGTCGTTGCCGGCAACATATTTATTCTATTTATTGGCTGAGAAGGCGTAGGTATTATATCTTTTATGTTAATTGGCTGATACCACGCTCGAAGTAATGCCGGAACAGCAGCCCTCCAAGCAGTTCTCTACAACCGAATTGGCGACATCGGATTTTTATTTGCAATTTCCTGAATACTTATCAACACAGGGTCTCTTGATTTCCAACACGTTTTCTCAATTTACACATCTACACCACTCCTAATTGCCCTAATTACTGCAGCTGCCAGTAAATCCGCCCAATTTGGCCTCCACCCATGACTAGCATCAGCAATAGAAGGCCCAACCCCAGTATCAGCCCTACTTCATTCTAGTACTATAGTGGTGGCGGGTATTTTCTTACTCGTTCGAATTCACCCACTTCTAGAAACCAATCAAACCGCCTTATCCACATGCCTCTGCCTTGGAGCCATTTCCACGGCCTTTGCCGCAACCTGCGCCCTCACCCAAAATGATATTAAAAAGATTATTGCTTATTCTACATCAAGCCAACTAGGACTCATGATAGTAGCAGTAGGATTAAACTTCCCACATCTAGCTTTCTTTCACATCTGCACCCACGCATTCTTTAAAGCCATACTATTTCTCTGCTCAGGGTCAATTATTCACAGCTTAAACGACGAACAAGACATTCGAAAAATGGGGGGACTTCAGAATATACTACCCCTCACCACATCATGCGTCTCAATTGGCAGCTTGGCACTAATAGGCACGCCATTCCTAGCCGGATTCTTCTCAAAAGACGCCATCATTGAGGCTTCTACCACATCTCAAGCTAACACATGAGCCATCGCTCTCGCCATCATTGCAACATCCTTTACAGCTGTCTACAGCCTGCGCCTAATTTTCTTCGCCTCAATAAACCACCCACGCATTAACTCAACCATCATTATTAACGAAAACAACCCACTAATCCTAAACCCACTAAAACGCTTAGCGCTAGGCAGCATCATTGCAGGCCTTATTATCTTTCAACTCATCTTTCCAAATAACCCAATAACACACACTATGCCTACACTAATAAAACTATCAGCACTCATAGTTACTATTCTAGCATTCATCATTGCCATTGACCTCGCCAAACTATCATGATCAACTACCCCGCCAACTTCACACGCCAAGTCTAAACTTTTTGATACATCCTTCTACATAAATATTCTCCATCGACTTCTCCCATCCTATGCCCTTAACTCGGGTCTTCGGGTTGCTTTCCACCTATTTGACTCTATTTGACTAGAAAAAGTCGGACCAAAGGGATTAGCCGCCTCCCAACTGCCCCCCATTAAAATACTTCAAAATACCCAACTAGGCCTCATTAAAATTTACCTATCTATTTTTGTGCTCACTTTAACACTCTCCATAATTATCTTACGGCTCGTAAGGCACCACTATAATGGCCCCGCACAACTTCTAAGGCTACAAACAGAGTTAATAACAACGCTCAACCCCCAACAAACAACACCCACCCCCCATCAGCAAAAATACAAGACACCCCTCATCACTCCCCATAACCAACCCCCTCACCTACAATATACGACACAGCAATCTTTTCTTTTACTCCATCACCCCCTCAAAGTATTAACCCAACAACTAGTACTAAGGTATAAACCCCAACATAACTTAACACCCAAAAACCCCCCCACGCCTCTGGATAAGGCTCAGCTACTAACGCCGCACTATACGCAAAAACAACTATCATCCCCCCCAAATATACTAAGAATAAAACTAAAGATAAAAATGTTAACCCATCATTTATTAAAAGTAAACAACCCGAACCTGCCCCAACCACCAACCCTAAAGCAGCAAAGTAAGGAGACGGATTTGAAGCCACTGCTACAAACCCAACTAATAATAATACTTCAAAAACCATATATTCCTGCCAGGACTTCAACCTAGACCTACAGCATGAAAAACTGTTGTTGTACTTCAACTACAAAAACTATGGCCCCCGCAATCCGCAAAACCCACCCCCTCCTAAAAATTATCAACAGTGCCTTTATTGATCTCCCAGCCCCAGCCAACCTCTCATCATGATGAAACTTTGGATCTCTCCTTGGAATCTGCCTTATTGCACAAATTGCTACAGGCCTATTCCTAGCCATGCACTACACAGCCGACACATCAATAGCATTCTCATCAGTAGCCCACATCTGCCGAGATGTAAACTACGGATGACTTTTACGTAACCTCCACGCCAATGGTGCCTCATTCTTTTTTATCTGCATCTATCTTCACATTGGGCGAGGCCTTTACTACGGCTCATATATGTATAAAGAAACATGAAACGTTGGAGTTATCCTCCTCTTCCTAGTTATAGCCACAGCTTTTGTCGGCTATGTTTTACCATGAGGACAAATATCATTCTGAGGCGCCACAGTAATCACTAACCTATTATCGGCAGCCCCATATATCGGCAGCGACCTTGTTCAATGGATCTGAGGCGGCTTTTCAGTAGACAATGCCACCCTCACACGATTTTTTACATTTCACTTTATTCTACCTTTCATCATTGCAGGGGCCAGTATAATTCACCTCCTCTTCCTCCACCAAACAGGCTCCACTAACCCAACAGGCCTTAATGCCAACCCAGACAAAATCCCATTTCACGCCTATTACTCCTACAAAGACGCCTTCGGCTTTGCCATTCTTCTAGCAGCCCTCGTCTCCCTATCAACCTTTGCCCCTAACATCCTCGGAGACCCAGATAACTTCACCCCAGCCAACCCCCTTGTCACCCCACCCCATATTAAACCAGAATGATATTTCCTATTCGCATACGCCATCCTTCGCTCAATCCCCAACAAACTGGGCGGAGTCCTAGCCCTTCTCTTCTCCATCCTAGTACTCTTCTTAATACCACTAATCCACACCTCAAAACAACGTAGCCTCACCTTCCGCCCACTTACAAAACTCCTCTTCTGGACACTTGTGGCAAATACATTTATCCTCACCTGAATTGGCGGTCAACCAGTAGAAGATCCATTTATCATAATTGGCCAAATTGCCTCAGTCATCTACTTCCTTATCTTTACCCCTCTACTCCCTGTTTCAGGACTCTTAGAAAATAAACTTCTCCGACTTTAAACAGGCAGTTCCTAGTAGAAAATCCTTAATAGGCAGTTCCTAGGCCCCCCCTTCCTATTACTTTTCCCCCCGCCCCAACCCCCACGCAAACCCCTAACCACCACCTCATCTTTGGCAGTTCCAAACAGCAAAAAATCCCCGTTAATAACCCCACATAAATTTTCCTGTTTTATGTAAAATACCCCATATATAGCTTTCTATACATGTTTAATCAACATTAATCTATATACCCCATGCTTACCTTTTCCCTAATAAGTGGATTTTTTACAACCTATTTATTGAACATTCCCTAATAACTACCAAAATTTATGAGCGGAACCGCCCATAAATTTTTTCACAATTATATTTTAAATTCCATAACTATATGTACCTAAAACATATATTTACTATCCCTACATTAAATAGACCATATTATGTATATACCCCATTAATATATATAACCCATATATGGAGTACATATATATGTTTAATCAACATTAATCTATATACCCCATGCTTACCTTTTCCCTAATAAGTTAATTATCTTACACCCTATTTATTGGACATTACTCCATAACCAATAAAAATGAATGGAACCGCCCATAATATGAAATGGCAGCCGCCCATACGTTTAATACCAGTTCGGATCCTTAAATTCTTTAGTAATATCATATCATAACCATTAAAATATCCAATTGCTTCATCCACCTACCATCATCTCCAAATTTAATGTAATTTTTTTCCCCATATAAATGATAACTGTACAACCTATAAATCAACATTACTCAATTTCCCCAAAAATGATTGTTAGATCCCATTACTAGTTTAATTGTACCTTAATATTACATAGTGCATAACTATTATTAATAATTATACTGAATAATACTCTATAATGGTAAATTAACTTAACCAATACTTGCTTAATTCATAAAATAACCATAACAACATAAATATTATTATACCTTACCCCCCATATTCAACCAGCAGCAATTGCTGCTGCTACATTCTTACCCTTAATGAGACCTAACTGAAGTTTCACCCCGGGGATCTTATTTTCCCCCGGTCATAAATTGTAGAGTAACCTCAATTGTCTTTCAAAAAACATCCGGTAGCCCCGAATCTATGGACCTGTTGACAAGAGACGTCCTTTATCGTAATTCAAAAAACATCCCTCCTTATGATTTGAGTACCTGCAGAGTTCTTAACCTTACCTGGTCTGAATTGGATAGGCATTAATTATTTTAGGGGGTAATCACCTGGCATCTCTCAGTGGGGTAATAACATTTAACTAAGGTAGGACATAACATGCTCGCGTGGTATTTCATCAACTCCTCTAATGTCCCGTGTTAGATGAATGCTAGATGGACATAGTATTATATACATCTCCCCCTTCCTACTAAAATTCGGCGTATTTTCTCGACACCCCCCCTACCCCCCCACACCAGGAACTTCAGTAGCTTTGACTAACCACCCCCCCGGAGTTAGTGAACTAAAAAATTTTTTTCCTAATGCGCTCTTTTTCCCCTTATATATTTTTTTGTGTTTTTTTTGTGTTTTTTTTGTGTTTTTTTTGTGTTTTTTTTGTGTTTTTTTTGTGTTTTTTTGTGTTTTTTTTGTGTTTTTTTTTGTGTTTTTCATAGAGTTTCCCCATCACTATTTCGAAATGGACCTATGTGTATATATGCCATCTTATTATTTTCAACGATGTCTATAGCTTCAGACAATTTTATTGTCTGAAGCCCCTGACTTCCCCACAATTTTCTTCACCAATATCTACAAGCCATTATAGTGCTTTTAAAGGAAAACAGCTCTTCCCCTGGTCTTAGGCTCCAGTATCTCTTGGTGCAAATCCAAGTAAAAGCTGGCCCAGATAGCTTAAACCAAAGCATCGGTCTTGTAAACCGAAGATTGTAGATTAAACCCTGCTCAGGGCTTCAAGACAAGAGGAATTAAACCTCTACTATTGGCCCCCAAAGCCAACATTCTGATTAAATTATATCCTGT